GTATTTCAAATACTTCGTACAGTGCCCAATAAATTATTGGGTGTTCTTTTAATGGTTTCAGTACCTGCGGGATTATTAACAGTACCCTTTTTAGAGAATGTTAATAAATTCCAAAATCCATTTCGTCGTCCAGTAGCGACAACCGTCTTTTTGATTGGTACTGCAGTCGCTCTTTGGTTGGGTATTGGTGCAACATTACCTATTGATAAATCCCTAACTTTAGGTCTTTTTTAATTTGATTTAATTGTGAAATAACACGACGTGTGTATCTAGGGAATAGTCGCTTGAAAGCGAATTCTCCCTAGATACATCTATTCAATTCTGAATTTCTTTCGAATATATGAATTGTGCTAAAGATTCAAAACCTATTTTCATCTTAATGAAAAAAAAAGACGAAAAAAAAAATCCAATAGATTTAAAACTTCTTTTTTGGTAAATCAATTGCGAAATGTTTTTCTAGAATGACCAATATCTGTTTTATATCTTCTAGGCGCAAATGTTCAATTTTCATGAGATCTTCCGGACTGTTATTCAAAAGGTCTAATAATGTATATATATTGGACCTTTTGAGGCAATTATAGACCCTCGGAGAGAATTCTGATTGGTCAATAAAAATCGATTTCAATGCTATTTTTTTTTTGTTTTTTCTGAGTTTATCGTGAAAGGTAAGAGGGGATAAAGGAACCGTGTGTTGATTGTCCTCTAAAGGTAAGTTTTCTTCTTCCTTATGTAAAAAGGGAATAAATAAATCAATCAAATTCCGGCAGGCTTCATGAAGTGCTTCTTTCGGAGTTAAACTCCCATTTGTCCATATTTCGAGAAAGAGTATCTCTTGTTTTTCATTCCCATTCCCATAAGAATGAATACTATGATTCGCATTTCGAACAGGCATGAATACAGCATCTATAGGATAACTTCCATCTTGAAAGTTATGTGTCATTTTGATAAGATATCCGCGATTTCTCTTGATTTGTAATCCAATACACAAATCAATTGGTTCTGTCAAGCTAGCTATATGTTGTGTATTATCAACGATTTTTACATAAGGTGGTAAGATGATATCTTGAGCAGTTACATATCCTGGACCTCTGACACAAATAGACGCGTCACAAGTTCCATATAGATTACTTCTCAATACAATTTCTTTTAAATTCATTAAAATTTCATGGACCGATTCTTGAATACCCGCTATGGTAGAATATTCATGTGGGACGTTCTCAGATTTTACACGTGTGATACACGTTCCTTCTATTTCTCCAAGTAAAGCTCTTCGCATCGCAATGCCTATTGTGTCGGCTTGACCTTTCATAAGTGGAGACAGAATAAAGCGTCCATAATACAGACGTTTACTGTCTTCTCTTGATTCAACACACTTCCACTGTAGTGTCCGAGTAGATACTGTTACTTTCTCTCGAACCATAGTAATATTATTTGATTTGATTGAATCATTTATTTCTCTTGTTTCTCTTGAAATTTCTTCAATGTTCATTTCTACACACGTCTTTTTTTCGGGGGTCTGCAACCATTATGTGGCATAGGGGTTACATCCCGTACGAAAGTTAATAGTATACCACTTCTACGAATAGCTCGTAATGCTGCGTCTCTTCCGAGACCGGGACCTTTTATCATGACTTCTGCTCGTTGCATACCTTGATCTACTACTGTACGAATAGCATTTGCTGCTGCAGTTTGAGCGGCAAAGGGTGTCCCTCTTCTCGTACCCTTGAATCCACAAGTACCCGCTGAGGACCAAGAAACCACCCGACCCCGTACATCTGTAACCGTGACAATGGTATTATTGAAACTTGCTTGAACATGAATAACCCCCTTTGGTATTCTACGTGCACTCTTACGTGAACCAATACGTCCATTTCTACGTGAACCAATTCTCGGTATAGCTTTTGCCATATTTTATCATCTCATAAATATGAGTCAGAGATATATGGATATATCCATTTCATGTCAAAACAGATTCTTTATTTGTACATCGAGTCCTTTAGTGAGTCTGATTATCCTTGTCTTTGTTTATGTCTCGGGTTGGAACAAATTACTATAATGCGCCCCCGCCTACGGATTAGGCGACATTTTTCACAAATTTTACGAACAGAAGCTCTTATTTTCATATTTGTCATTCCTTATCTTAATTCTGAATCTACTTCTTGAAAGAAAATAAGTTTCTTGAAATTTTGCATCTCGAATCATATTGAATAAAAACCACCTAATCCTTCCAATCCTTGTTGCGAAGTCGATAAATTATACGTCCTCTGGTTGAATCATAACGACTTACTTCAATTTTGACTCTATCTCCTGGCAGTATCCGTATAAAACTACGCCGGATCTTTCCTGAAACATAACCCAGGATCAGATCTTCATTATCTAACCGAACCCGGAACATACCATTGGGAAGCGATTCAGTAATTAAACCTTCATGAATCCATTTTTGTTCTTTCATTCCAGGTAAAGCCTCCTTGAAGTATCAACTAATGGAGGAGGAACGATATTAGACAACTCGTCCCTTTTCTTTTTTTTAGAAATAGGAAGAAGTTTCGGATCCAATTTGGATATTAAAAGGATTACCATATATAACACAAAATTTCTCCGCCGATTCCTTCGAGTCGAGCCTCTCGGTCTGTCATTATACCTCGAGAAGTAGAAAGAATTACAATCCCCATCCCACCTAAAATTCTAGGAATTCGTTGAGAGTTAGAATAGATTCGTAGACCGGGTCGACTGATCCGTTTTAAATTTAAAAAATTTCTATAGAGTCTTTTCCTATTCCTTCTATGCCGCAGGCTTAAAACCAAAAAAGATTTGTTTTTTTCTCGATGTTTTCTAACGTTTTCAATAAAACCTTCTCGGAAAAGTATTTTAACAATATTTTCGGTAATATTAGTAGATGCGATGCGAACCACTCTTTTTCTATCCATATCAGCATTTCGTATAGAGGTTATTATCTCAGCAATAGTGTCCCTACCCATGGTGAACTAAAATTATGGGTGCCCCAAAATTGGATATAATCAACATGTTTTTCTTTTTTTTTTTTTTACTTATTTGTTTTATGAATATGAATTATTAAAGGTATATGCGTGAGACACAATCTACTAATTAATCTAGTTCTTAATCTATTTCTTTCAAATACCCACTATAAACATATCAGTGATCTCATTTTATAATACCTCGGGAGCTAATGAAACTATTTTAGTAAAATTGAATTGTCTCAATTCCCGGGGAATCGCACCAAAAATTCTAGTTCCTTTTGGATTTCCTTCTTGATCAATCACAACCGCAGCATTGTCATCATATCGTATTATCATACCGCTGTCACGTTTAAGTTCTTTACAGGTACGAACAATTACAGCTCTGACTACTTCTGATTTTTCTAGGGGCATATTTGGTACTGCTTCTTTGATCACAGCAACAATAACGTCACCAATATGAGCATATCGACGATTGCTAGCTCCTATGATTCGAATACACATCAATTCTCGAGCCCCGCTGTTATCTGCTACATTTAAATGGGTCTGAGGTTGAATCATATCAATTTTTTAGTCTATTCTTCCAATGCAAAGGATGAAGAAAAAAAGGAATATTTTTTGTCCAAAAAAAGAAACTTTCATCCCCAAGATTCATTTCTGTTGGTTCTACATTTTTATCCTGAAATAATGAATTGAGTTCGTATAGGCATTTTGGATGCTGCTATTGAAATAGCCCTTCTAGCTATATTTTCGGTTACTCCACCCATTTCGTATAGTATTCGACCTGGTTTAACAACAGCTACCCAATATTCAGGGGATCCCTTTCCCGAACCCATACGTGTTTCAGCGGGTCTTACTGTAACCGGTTTGTCTGGAAATATACGGACCCATATTTTTCCACCACGGCGTGCATTTCGTGTCATTGCTCGTCGACCTGCTTCAATTTGTCTAGATGTGATCCAAGCAGGTTCAAGTGCCTGAAGAGCATATTTACCGAAACAAATATGATTGCCTCGATAAGATATTCCCTTCATTCTTCCTCTATGTTGTTTACGGAATCTAGTTCTTTTGGGGTTATAGTTGATGGTTGTTTCACAATTCCATCTCTACTACAGAACCGGACGTGAGAGTTTCTTCTCATCCAGCTCCTCACGAATAAAAGGATTAAAAACATTTAATTGAAATGATTAACATTTTTTGTAAAAAATAGTTTTTTTTAGAACGTTCTAAAAAAAACTATTTTTTGTTTTGTCCTTTATCCAAGTTTAGCAACTAAAAAAAAAAGTTTTCGCGGGCGAATATTTACTCTTTAAATCTCTATTTCATTTGTAGGGCTCGTTCGTGACTTCTCCCAATAGATGAATTAATCTCCGGTTCATTTCGCCATCCCGACTAGTGAATCATTAAGATTCATTTTTTCAATAAAATCTTTTGCATGCACAGGTTCCATCGTTCCCATCGCTTCGTACTTAATGATTAGGTCCGAATTCTACAATGGAGCTCATAATCCAATTTGTTCCTGAGTCAATCTTCTTAGTCTTTATTGGCTCCAAGCTCTTTATTTTTTTCTTATTTAATATTTAATTATGGATGAATCAATTAGTATTGATGCTTTATTACACTGTCTTTTATGAGATGACTCGTAGACCTTACATATTGGAATTCTATATCATTGATATTCTTTTTCTCTCTTTCTCTCATCCTTCCATTTATCCACACCTTTACTTCTTTCATTTTGTTTTACAACTTCTAATTAAAGTTTATGCAAAAAAAAATTTCAGTTGCTACAAAGATATGACTGATTTATCATATCTTGACTGGTTCTTTATATCCAGATAATACGAAGTGATGAGTTGTTTATTAGTTCATACTATGGGGCTGGTCCTTTTTTAATCCTAACCCTAAAAAACCAACGAGTCACACACTAAGCATAGCAATTATATCAAATGGTCAATTGAATTTTTATTCAACCCTATAGAATTAAGAATTAGAATTGCTCATTTTGATTCACCAGAAAAAGAATGA